CCCAATCAAAAATCCTCCTTTTCTCAAAGGAGAATCGAAAAAATAATATTTTCATACAATATCTTAATTGAATTATATGTAATGATCAATAAATTAAGTTGAATTCTATATCTACACATACCAAAAACATAGAAAAATCCGAATACCAATCTAATCGATTCTATAGATATTTGGGCTAGAGTTGACAAACAAACAAAACCAGCAATATACTTTATTAGTATCGCATAGAAATCTAAATGGGGCGTGGCCAAGTGGTAAGGCAACGGGTTTTGGTCCCGCTATTCGGAGGTTCGAATCCTTCCGTCCCAGAACATATATATTCTCTGACAATATAGATTGCTTTTTTAACAATGTTCTGTTTAAAATCGAAATGTTAGCTGGAATGTGATTGTTGTTTCTGATTTTTTTCTTCGATGAATCGTTTTTTTTTTCAAAAACGGAATCGAGATACGAAAGAATCCATATTCCCTATCTCATATTCTCTACCCCCTAAATTAGCCTAATTAGATTCAATTTTCTTTTTTGTAGATTTCTTGACTTTTGGCCAAGAGGGGGTTTTTGGTACTAATTCAATTCACTAAGTCTCTTAATTCTTAATCAATGAGGTAGGCTAAAATAGAAAAAAAGGAGCAAAAACTGTACTTAATCTGGGCTTGTTTGGCTTTGAGCTCGCATTTCGTAAAAATAAAAAAGACTAGGACATCCCCTTCTTTTGATTTATGCTGCATCAGTCCCATAGAATGGGGTAGATAGGAGTTAATCAGTGATGGGAAGGCGTTCATTTCAATATCTATAAACGGTGACAATTGCTCAGTCTATTTGATCGAATTGATAGATACAAAACCCTTCCCATTCTTTGGATTTTATCAATCAGATGAAAAAAAAAAGACTTATCTTTTTTCCTAAGATGATCAAAAGTTATTTTTAACTATCAAATTTTCTTGGAATAATGATGTCGAGAGGGGAACTTTCGAAATTGATTCGAAATTTCGAAAGAGAAATAGTTTAAATCATTCCTTAGAAGCTGAATCTTTCTCTCCTATTAAGTCACGTGAAGATGCAGAATCAAAAAGAATTCGTTTATTCGTCTTATTTTATTTATATAAATAAATTATTTATTATATATATTTATTAATTAATATTATAATGTTAGACAATTAAATATTAGCGATGGGGTCTTACTAAGACTTCTTCAGAAAAATATTTATCCACCTATATCTATAGTATTATTTATATCTATATACTATAGATATAGAAGATATAGAAAAGATATAGAAGATATAGAAAATACTTTAGATTATGGTGTTTATACATCAGCCCAACCAATGACTATTCATGATTCCATAATTGAATCAATTCCATACCGGTTCTTAGAGGAATGTTATGGTAAAACTTCGTTTGAAACGATGTGGTAGAAAGCAACGTGCGACTTGAAGGACACGATCCGTTGTGGATTTGTACATCCACCATTTTTTGTAGGAATGAAGGTGCTCTTAGCTCGACATCATTGGTTCTGTTTCACTAGAACCCCTCGTTTTTTGTTGTCTTGGAATGTAAATAGTCCATGATGGAGCTCGAGTAGAAAGTATTAATTTATTTCTCGGGGCAAGGGTCTAGGGTTAATGCCAATCAATAAAAAAATTGAAACAACTTCGTAAATATATCTTAGGTATGGAAATCGAAAGAATCCAATTCGAGCAAGTTTAAAATGAAAAAATTTATTGGAATTGATCAAACTTTTTCGATCCAAAGTGTTTCACGAGGGAATCCATCATCTTGTAGGATTCTTTCATAAAAATCGCAAAAAGGGTATGTTGCTGCCATTTTGAAAGGATTAAAAAGCACCGAAGTAATGTCTAAACCCAATGATTTAAAATAAAACAAAGATAAAGGATCCCAGAACAAGGAAACACCTTTTTAATTGTCTTAATAACTGGATCAGACCGAAGAATCCGATTTTAAACGAGACAAACAAAAAAGGAGGAAAGACCGCTCAATAAATGAAATTGCCGAAAGATTTTCCTTTGAACTGTTTGAAAGTTATCCAACTTGAGTTATGAGAGTATGAATGGTTTCTTTTTCATTTTAAGGAAGAACGAAGAAAAAAAGACTTAGATCTTTAATTGCTTTGATCATTTTATGGATCCAGTTGTCATTTCTTAGATAGAATTCCATACAGAGACAAAACTTCGAATCAATCATTTTTCTCGAGCCGTACGAGGAGAAAGCTTCCTATACGTTTCTAGGGGGGGTGTTGTTCATCTACATCTATCCCAATGAGCCGTCTATCGAATCGTTGCAATTGATGTTCGATCCCGAAGAGAAGGAAAAGATCTTCAGAAAGTGGGTTTTTATGATCCGATAAAGAATCAAACTTATTTAAATGTTCCTGCTATTTTATATTTCCTTGAAAAAGGGGCTCAACCTACAGAAACTGTTCAGGATATTTTAAAGAAGGCAGAGGTTTTTAAGGAACTTCGTCTTAATCAACCGAAATTCA